TAAGGTCCAAAATATGGAAGAAACAAGTGTTTCCACGACTCTACCACCCGGTCAATTCTGTTCCACTTAATCCTTCATGGCCACCCGGCTAAGGAATGGGAAATCTTTCCCCTGTTACATGAATCAAATGTTTCATTTCATCCGGGAAAAGCCATTTCTTTCTCAACAATGCCTTTGTCATTTGATCCAATAGCGTTCCGTTAGATAGGAACAGATTTGATAAATACTGATAACTCTCGGATAGAGTATTAGAACGGAAAGATCCATTAGATAATGAACTATTGGTTCTAAGCCATCTCTGGCGATGAATCAACAATTCGAAGTGCTTTTCTTGTGTATTCTTGATGAACCAGCGTTTATATATAGATGTAGGAGGATTTGTTTGGGAAGTAATAAGCCCCTTTGACATCTCTTCATCTGCAAAGAATTCTCGACGTGAAAACACAGAGACAAAGGGCGGATCTTTGAATAGGAAAAAGAATGGATCTGCAGGGTCCCAAATGAATTGGCTTATTCGAAAAAAGCCTTGTTCTTTGGAATTGGAAGATCTATCTCGTGTCTGGTACTGCATGGTTCCACTCTGCAAGAACTCCGAATGATTCTCTTGAAGCGCATCCTCTTTATGATAAATGATCCGCTTGCCCCGAAATGACTTGGCCCACCAATAGGGAAATCCCAATGAATTGGGCCTTTCGATAGAATCAAATAGATTTCCACAAGGGCGCCATATTTTAGGAGCCCAAACTATGTGATTGAATAAATCCTCCTCTATCTGTTGCGGGTCGAGGGCTCCTTCCCCTTCTTCAAACTCCGATTCGTATTTTTCATATAGAAATCTTTGATCAACGATAGAACAAGATCCATTTTGCATCATATCTAACTGATTCCTTGGTTCGGACCGAAGAAGCAATGCCACTCGATCATTATCAAACTGACTGCAATCTTTTTCTGTCCGTGAGGATCCTACCAGAGCGCCTTCTACTTCTAATAGGCCATGAACTAGATCAGAATCATTCTCAACGAATCCATAAGAAGTGATCCCATTTTTTTCATCGGGTCCGGGTGGAGACCCAATATCTTGAGCGACCGATCCGGCAGAACAACTCAAAAGATAAAGAAATATCGTTAATTTCTTCATGCTCGTTCCAAGTTCGAAGTAACATTTGTACAAATAAGAATTCCCTTCCTTACATGATTTCTTCTTCATATAGATAGATATAGGATCTATGGGGCAATTACTTAGAAGTACATTTTGTGCAACAGCCCTTCCTATCTGATAGAAAAGGATCCTATGATCCTGAACCGATCTTACCTGGGATCGCAAATCCCAAGTTTGCCTATGAAGAGCTGATCTAATTGTATTAGTGTCTATAATGGATTTATTCTGTGTAATACTAATTGATAGGGTCTCATTGGTAAGTGCTATAATATCTCGTGCATGGGAACCCATGGTTATGGACCCGAATCCATTAGCATTAGTATGGAACATTTTCTTTTCCAAGTGAAATTCCCTAATATAGGAAAGAATGAAAAAGTGCTTTCGTTGTTGTGGAATAAGAAGCCTTCGTATCTTAATGCATGTATTTAATTTATTCGGAGCTATTAGAGCGGGATCCACTTTTTGGGGAATATGAGTCGAAGCAATAACAAGAATATTTCTAGTGGAACATCTTTCACAATCTCTGGAGAGATAGTTCGCTAATAGACCGAGGGATAAGTAATTCGACTCATTCACATACAGATCATGAATGTTTGGAATCCATATTATGCAAGGGGACATTGCTTTTGCTAATTCTAATTGAAGGGTGATATCCAATCGGTCCATTTTCCGCGTCATATACATAGTTAGCAGCTCCCTATCAAGGTCATCATCAATATCGTCACTATCATCAATATCGATATCGTCACTATCATGAATATCGATATTATCAATAAGATAAGGCTTGTCATCGAGGAACTTGTTGGGAAATACCGTAATGAAAGGAACATAGGAGTTTGCCGCTAGGTATTTGACCAAATAGGATCGTCCAGTTCCTATAGAACCTATCACTAAAATACCCCTAGAAGGGGATAGGGCTAAGCGGAGGGAAAAGGGTTTTCCACGAGATGGTAAATGAAAACTATTAGCCCCACACGAGGTTTGTGAATAAGTGATTGTCTGATAATGAGCAAGGAATATCCGTCTTTCTGCTAAACAGGATCTATTGAACTCATAATTCATTAGATCCTTTTTATGAATGTCAACTAAGTAGCGTAAGTAAATGGATCCCGGTTGTTCAATCATTTGATAACCAGAATCATTCTTTGATAAATGATCACTATGAGTCAGACTCAACAGAATTTGATCCATCCTTTTTTCTGTCGTTAAGGTGGAGAACTGAACCAAGAATTCTCTTTCTTCATCATCAATCAAATCACTGTTCGCGACCCAGGATTCTATTTTATCATCAATCCAATCACCGTTCACTTTTTTTCCTTTTCTTATCAATGAATGGATCTC